AGCACCCGATATTATTAGAAATGCCCAGAAAATATCATATTCGTGAAGCAGAAACATAAATGGACTCCTATTAATGTGGAATAGGTTGAATTATTCGATTTGAATTTCAATTGTAAATTCATCCAGAACTTCTTAAAGGAAAAGGGAATTTTTTTTGATCAAATAAAACTACATAGTTTAGAGTTTGTTTGCCATGGTGCATGCCTTATTTAAAGATTCATACAATGGAACCCCACTTACCATTTTTTTTTATTCCATTTAGATATGGTATCGATATAGGATGTTCCCACCCAAAGAAAACTCTCTTACTTTATCTCGGTTTCTCTTTTTAAAAAAGAAAAAAATTAAATACAAAAAAATAGTATAATTAGAATACTAATAAATAAGACTAATTATAGCGTAAGAAATCGTATTAGGATAACTATATTTTTCTAGTTCATTTTATATTATAAAAATATAAATATAAAATGCATTAATTTAATTCTTAATCCATTTCCACTTTTTTTTTCAATCAAAACGAAAAAAAAAAAGTGGAATGTGTTAGGGCTATACGGACTCGAACCGTAGACTTTCTCGGTAAAACAGATCAAACTAATTATTATCGAAATGATGCGAACTGTTTCAAAGACCCAACATGCATTTTCTTGCATTGGGCTCTTTCATCAACTGATTGATATAAAGATCAGTTAGTCCACCATATTTTTTCTTTTTTACAGGAAGATAATAAGATGGCTCCATGTGTTCTGTGATTCATGATTTGTATTCTGATCTAGGAACAATACCAAAGTGTTTCAAAGAGGGGTTACCTTGACTTAGGTCTGCCTCTGGCCTAGATTAACCTAAGTTAAATGGAATCTCTATCGCTCCGCTACAAGAGTCAAATATGAGACTTCATACACCTTAAAGTTCATAGGATAAAAAGAGGTTCTTTTGAGTCCCTTATACTCATTATGCCTAGCATTGAATGGGCTGGTATTTACCTTATCAATTAGCAAATCAATGGCAGGTTCTATTTCATTTTCATTTGGCACCTGAATTCGCACTCGAATCGGACCAAATCAAATATTTGTCAGGCTATTGTTCTCTTGTTCCTTCGAATCTATGGAGTAAGACATCGATTTCTCAATAAGATCAATTATGTTCATTGCATAATGGGCCCCTTTGAAAAGCATTGGCGCACGTGTAAACGAGGTGCTCTACCTAACTGAGCTATAGCCCTTGTCATAGACATCTTAACATATAGAGAATTTCTTGTCAAGATCGGATCCCACATGAGAGTTCTTTAATCCGCTTACTGTTAATGGATTGGTATTGCGTAGAAAAAATATTCCACCTATAATCCCCGAGGCGATGGGTCCTTTTTTTGTGATGATGAATAACCTACTTAACTCAGTGGTTAGAGTATTGCTTTCATACGGCGGAAGTCATTGGTTCAAATCCAATAGTAGGTAGAACTTATTAGATACCATCAACTCTGGTATCTAATAAGTTTTTCTAGCCATCTTCTTTTTTTTGTTGTATCATCTAGAATTGATTGTATTCAATTGGCAGAATCAAAATATGGTATATAATAAAGAACCTCTAAAGAACTTCTTTTTCTTATTTTTATGTGTGTTTTTTTTACTAGTAGGAAATAACATTAACAGCCTCTACTCGTGTCCGAGCTCGTCTGAGAGCTAGATTCGCCTCAATTGCTTGTCTCTTTCCCTGAGCTCCACTCAAGTTAGCTTCAGCTATTTCAAGAGCTTGTTGAGCCTCTTGCGGATCAATGTCAGTACTCATCTCCGCATCATTTCCTAAAATGGTGATCTCATTATTACTTATTCTAGCGAAACCACCCATCAAGGCTACCGTTAACCATTGGTCGTTGAGACGTATTCTCAAAAGACCTATATCTACCGCTGTGGCAATAGGGGCGTGGTTTGGTAATACGCCAATTTGTCCACTATTAGTAGATAAAATGATTTCTTTCACTTCTGAATCCAAAATAATTCGATTAGGGGTCAGTACACAAAGATTTAAGGTCATTTCTTCAATTTGCTCTCCCCTTCTAAGTTCATAGCTTTCGCGGTAGCTTCGTCGATGTTACCTACCAAATAAAAGGCCTGCTCGGGAAGACTGTCTAATTCCCCAGAAAGGATCAAGCGAAACCCCCTAATTGTTTCGGCGAGACCAACATATTTCCCTGGAGAACCAGTAAAGACTTCTGCCACGAAGAAGGGTTGTGATAAGAAGCGTTCAATTTTTCGTGCTCTTGCTACAGTTAAACGATCTTCTTCGGATAATTCGTCCAACCCCAGGATAGCTATAATGTCCTGAAGTTCTTTGTAACGTTGTAAAGTTTCCTTAACTCTTTGAGCAGTTTCATAATGTTCCTCGCCAACGATCCGAGGTTGTAACATAGTTGACGTTGAATCTAAAGGATCGACTGCTGGATAAATACCTTTGGCAGCTAATCCTCTTGATAGTACGGTAGTAGCATCTAAATGTGCAAATGTCG